TCAAATCCCTTATATGAGTAAAAAGAATAAGTACAGTTTTGAATGTTTTGCTTATGTACAAAGTAACAACCAACCATTCTAATTGGATCAGTGAATCATTTTTCAGTCATTCATTGAATGATAAATCACTACAAGTGAGGGAGATACACGATTTAAATAACGGAAAATCAAATATTTTAAAATTGTATCTAGAATGACCGGAAAGGTAGAAACAAGACCGGATATAATTTGATCATTATGAGCAAATCCAAAATCTTTGTAGACAGATCCAATCATTAGTTCCCAACCGTGGGGCGAATGGAATCCTATACATAAATCAGTTACTAAAAGAATGGAAAAGGCTTTGATTGTGTCGCTTAAGTTATATAGAAATTCTTGAACCCAATAGTTAAGAATAACAAGTTCTTCATTACCTAGCATAGAATAACCACTTAGAATAACGAAACAGATCATATTTGTCGAGAAGTGCAAAATCGTATGGATACAATCTTCATTGTGCATCTTGATCAATTGGATCGTTTCGTTGTAGATTCCGATACGAAGCTTTTCTAGATGTGTTCCCGGGTATTCCTTTATCATTTCGTCCAAGAGTAAGAGTTCCTCTAATTCTATGAATTTTTTTAGAATACTCTTTTCTTGAATATCATTCAAAAAAATTTCGGATTGCCTAGTATCCCACCAATTAGTAACCCAAGATTCCAGACTTTTAGTAAATGAGAGAGAGATCCACCAGGGCAAAAATACTATAGATGCAAGATATAGAAGGGGAATGAATGCTTTCTTTTTTGCCATTTTTTCGTCTTTGAATTTTTAATGAACTCACCCCATTCGTTGACGCTATACGATACTAACTAATATTCCTATCAAGGATCAGTTCTATTACAAGTTATCGAGCCCACGAATCTATTACCCGCTTTTTTTGTGTATGATTCAGCGGTTAGTACTTGAATTTATAAATAATACATAAATGGAATAAAAAAGAATCCACTTCGAATAAAGAGATTGTTTCCAAATCTGTCACTTGCTAAAATTCGAAGAGAGTGACCCCTTTCAATAAAGAAATGCATGAAAGAGCCCCTTCAAGTAACAAATATTATTCAGATTTTGAAACGAAAGAACTCTCTTTCTATCAAAATATCCAATTTTTTGAAAAAAAAAAAGACGCATAGTCCGGGAATAATTGAGAGAATTTTCTGAAGAATATTGTGATTCTGATAAAAAAAATGACTACCAAAACAAGACAAAAACGCTATCGTTATAAGCATCCCAATCGTTTGGTAATTAAGAAGTACAAAAAGGGATAAAAAGAAAAATTGATTGACAAAAAAAAAAGAGAATCTACAAGATATAATCTCTCTATTGAAAATTGAAAATAAAAAAAAGCATTCATTCTTTTCATTTCAGTTTAAATTCATTTTTTAAAATACTTCAATTGGTACACGCAAGAAATAAGCCAATTCAGCAGCTTTTTGCTCAAGTTCTCGTGGAGTCAAATTCTCATCAGTACGAGTCAAAGGAATAGCGCCATGGCCTCTGATTTCCATATAAAGGACACGACGAGCATAAATACCCTCTTTCACTTCTATTCTGATGGACTGGACGTCTTTCATAAAGAATTGGAGGAAGATGCGACGATTTTTTCCAGGAAATCCCCAACGAAAAATACACATTATTCCTTCTTTTCTATCGAACCGATCATAACCACTACCGACATTCCACGAAATTGTGCACCACAAATAAGAGCTAATAAAGAGACCCGCAATTCCGTAGAAAGACATCACGATCCCCTGTGGAAAAAAAATGATTTGCGTAGGCGGAAATAAAGATATCAAATTTCTACCAAGATAACTGGAAATTCCAACTAATAAAAACCCTAATGAACCTAAAAAAAGGATAAAGGCCCAGCAGAAATTGCTTGTTTTTCGAGACCCTGCTATAAGTTCTATCCATATATGTTCTGATCGCCAATTCATACTAGATCTAGTTGCATTTTATTGAAATTGAGAGAATAACCCAAATTAATTTGACTTTTTGTGTGTTTCCGAAATAACTCTCATCAACTAGCACTATTCTGATGTGAACTTTTATTTTAGGAGTAATTCATCGAATTGGTTAGATATAAAATAATAATATCCATTTCGTATGATTTCCTATAGATATCCACATACATATAGATATATTCACTTTATATTTAAGGCATTCGCCCCGATCCCGATTTGATTTCGTTGCAAATAGCTATAATTTATTTACTCATATATCATGTTTACACACGAATAACAATAATAGTTTCTTTATGTTCGGGGGAAACCACATCACATATTTTATTCTAAGAAATAGATATCTGTGTTATGGTCTAAGTTTAAATCTTGAAAAAAAAAAACAAAATAGATGAGATTTAGCCCCATCATATCGATATCTAAAAAATCTTGTTTTTTTGAATATGAAGAGATAAAGAAGCCATCGCAATTGCCGGCAATATTAGGCCCACGAAAGGCACAAAAAAAGAGGGTAAATTTGTCATAAAATGGATACCTGGGTTTACTATTTTTACCTGTTATTGTTATATTGTTATTTATATTGTTATAAAGGTATCTTATAATCATTATTTATAATTCATATAGAATTATACTAAGCATATCTAAGTGAGTATATGTGATATAATAAAAAATATATAAATATAATAAAATAAGTGCAAGGAATGTCGAACTAAATAAATATAATTTTTCATCTTTCTACATGAAATATATATATATGATAATCGCCTTTTTTATTATCTTGTTTTTATCTTATAATTTGAATTTCATTTCATAAAATGGAATAAAATAAAGAAAGAGTTTCTTACAACTTCCTGAAAAATTTGTTACAATCCGATCCGGGAATAGGGAGTCTTAGTAAAACTGGGGATTCTAAAAAAATATCGAAAGATGCAAGATTCTATACTTTTCACTTTTAAATTTTCTATTTTCTATATTTGAATTATATACACATAAGAAGAGAACGTGAAATTCGCTTTATTCTCCTTGCCTAATTTTAATTTAGCAGAAGAAGGAATGCATTCTTTTTTTTTTGATAGAGGTTTTTACTGATTAGTAATCGGGAATGTCGGTAAAAAAAAAATGATCCGCATAATTATTTTTACAATTAAATCTTATGTTATCAAATGCTACCAAGCCAAAATCCGTAGAATGGATTTTGGCTTTGATTTCTATAAACTAAATAACTACTCGTTTTATAAAAAAAAAATAATAATAATTTATATTTTGATTAATTAATATATTTTTTTTATTAAGGATCCACTTGATTGAATTTTGATTCAGAGAAAAGAAAGCGTGGAGCTGAAATAACTCACTCAGAACGTCTTTTAAAAGATTACGTGGTACGATTAGGTCGAATTGGCCCTTATGGAATAAATATTCAGCCGTTTGTGAGCCCTCAGGTACTGTCGTATTCAATGTTTGTTCAATTACTCTTTTACCCGCAAATGCAATGTAGGCATTGGGTTCGGCAATAATGATATCGCCCAACATACCAAAACTGGCTGTCACCCCACCAGTAGTAGGAGATGTAAGGATTGATACATAGAATAACTTTTTCTTTGATTGATAATCATATAAAGCGGAAGCTATTTTAGCCATTTGCATCAAGCTCAAACTTCCTTCTTGCATGCGTGCTCCTCCGGAAGCACACACTAGAATAAGAGGCAAAAACCGATTGGTAGCATATTCGATCAAACGAGTGATCTTCTCGCCAACTACGGAGCCCATACTACCCCCCATAAACTGAAAATCCATAACCCCAATTGCTATGGGAATACCGTTTAGTTGACCTGTGCCTGTTTGAACAGCCTCAGTTAATCCTGTTTTTATTTGATAAGAATCAATACGATCTTTGTAAGATTCCTCTTCCAACGGAAATTCAATGGTATCCACAGAGACCATATCTTCATCCATAGGAACCCAAGTACCTGGATCAATCAAAAGTTCTATTCTATCTGAACTACTCATTTTCAAATGATGTCCACAGTGTTCGCAAATATTAATTTTTGATTTAAAAAATTTCTTATAATTTAATCCATAACAATTTTCGCATTGAACCCATAAATGCCTATATTTTTGAGTAAAATCTAGATCATTAGAATTTTCCGTTTCTGTTATAGTTAACTCACTACCAGCCGGACTCGTTTTTATACTTGAACTCTGGGTTTCACTACTATTTCTGCTTTCATCAAAAATGTAACTAGAAATGTAATTGTCATTGTAATTGACAATACCACTTAAAATGTAACTATCAATACAAATTTGAGAACGAAAATAGCTGTCAATACAGCTAGTAATGTGTTTATTCCAACTATATTTAGTATCATATATGTAAGGATCATAGTAGGGATCATCACTATTAGATACACTATTTAGATAACAAAAATTCCGAGAATTAGAAAAAGAGCTTTCTAGTTCACTTAGAAAAGAATGAGCATTGTCAATCTCAAAAATTTGATTTTCAATATCAAAACATATGAAATAACTGTCCCTATTATTATCCCTAACTAAAAAAGTATCATCAGGTACGAAATTATGAATGTCTCTAACGCCGACTAAATGATCAACATTACTGTAACTAGAATTGTCACTATCGCTCCCACTAAGAGTGTTTTTATCTATATCATTTCTAATCGGGTCTTCACTTACACTGGTATTTTCAATAGAACCAATGCTGCCCATTGATTTACTTAGCCCATACCCGTATTCTAACTCCTTTTTTTTGGACAACATCGAGTTGAACCACCCTTTTTCCATAAAGCCTTGTTGCACATATTTACATGAAAAATACAATAGATGAATAGTCATTCGATAAAAAATCATTTGAATATTTCATTTACTATCCTAATACGCATCCAAATACAATCACTAGGGTTCTATTAACAAAAAAAACAAGTAGGTGTTGTTTAATTATTTCAATTATTTCTTTTTTCGATTTGAATTTGATACAACACACGCGGGGGG